AGAACTGCTTTTCGAAGATCAGTAGAAAAAGAAAGAGCTGCGTAAGTTACGAACGAGAGCACTCCTGCGGCTGCTTCTACCGATTGGTATGTATGTTCTTCAGATCTTTTCAACGAATGGGGCTTCTTCCCTGCTCTATCCGCTTTTGACCCTCTGGTGGGCGAGAAGTCTTGACTGCCGTCCTTTGAGCTACTAGCTACCCTTGTGAGAGAAATTCCCTTTTGCTACCGACTGAAGCGAAGGTTAGCGGCGTTAAATACCGTATGTCCTAAGTCTTACTGTCCTTACGTCATTGGCGCCTGCTGAGTGAGAGATTTCTGGTTGAGCTCTGTCTGAACGGAACCAATAGGCTTAAAGCGGTTATTCGCCTCAAGGGTAATCTCACGACCAGATGCGCGAAATACCCGGTTTTCTAGTAAAAAGATCTGCTAGCTATGGAGAAAGGCTCCCGTCGACCTTCCTTCGATGACATCTCTGAGGCTCCACATTTCTTTATAGTCAAGAAAGCGAAAGAAGGCCTTTACCTCTTCCTTTGCACCTTCGGATTCACTTTCCCAAGAAGCGGATTCTTACACCCTTCCATCTTGCTCGCTCTAAACTATCCATAGTCATTAGTCATTAATGTGTCACTTCCTTGTCCGATTCTACTACTATGAATCCTTCCTGCCCCTCACAGATTTAGTGAAAAGAGCTAGATTCTGCGGATTTGAGGCATCAAGACTAGTTTCAAAGGCCTTAATCATATCCTCGCTTTCTTAACTTAATAAAATAGATGTCTCGCCTGCCGAATCCTTTGGGCATCCATATAGCAGATCTGTGGGAAAGAAGACTCGAAGCAGGTGCCATTAGGCTTGCTAAAGAAATGCTTATCTCAGGGCTAACAGGAAAATCCCGAACACCGTCTTCAATAGCTGCTGATTCGAGAACAAGAACCATGGCATTCGATGCAGCCTAGTCCCGTCTTTGTCCTAACAGCTGAGCCAATAGCAGCGCATTCAATAGCAGCAGCAGCCTAAAACGCACGGAGGGAACGTGCTACTTTATATTTATAAAAGACCGGTATTTGGAGTCAACTTCCTTCCTTGCTTCCCGTGATTGGCTTCGTCGGAGCCTATTCTGTGATGGAGAGATCGAAAGCATTTTCGGGAAAACTTTCTTTGTTTTAGGAATGTCAAGTGTGAAGCTTGACTTTACCCAGACTACTTTCGTCTGAAGTTGTCTACCGTACTTGATCAGTCAAGGGCTTTAGCACCTCCTTGTGCCATTATGCCATTAGAGAAGTGCATTCGAGAAGTCAGACTTTCATTAGCAATTCGCTTTCTTCATGGTTACGCGGGCAATTCAACAACATATGATTCGCCCCGAATATCTAACATCTGATTCACCGGCATACGATTAGCCGGCAGTTCCCGTTTATCCCGAGCTAGGAGCTCCGCTTTCTTCCGACTCTGAAGTCGCAGCTAAAGCAAGAGGTCATATATAAAACGAATAGAAAATCAACTTCAGGCAGTGGATTCGAAGCAAGAAGGATTTGAAGTCCTGTTGCATCTTCTCTCGGCGAAAAAAAGGTCCTACTTGCATGTGTTAAGCATATAGCTCGACCATGATTCTTCCCTTCTTTAACCGGGGGAAGTACTTCTGAACCTATTTTCTACGCTTTCTTCTCTTATGCAATTGCAATTTCTGGTAGGTTAGAATCGAACTAGCCGACATGAGAAAGAGTTTAGATATCCACGATCAGTAGATAGAGAATCGAACAAGTTGCGGGAAAGAGCTGGTAGTATATCGTATAATACGATCAAGGCTGCTTGAATACACAACCCCTTCTCAGATCCATTTTTTGGTCTTTGTATGAAGAGAAAGAGAAAAGACAAGGGGGGCTAGGGTATGGCTTATACAGCAGAGGAATTTCATTCCGGGAACCCGTCTATGAGACGGCTATGGGTATAGACAGACATACCCGAAAGACCATTCCTTCACCACTTCAAAGAATAGACGGAGACGAGACGTACGATTGAAATCACGTTTATGAAAGCAATGGCTCTTAGCCGACTAAGATGACCACATAGTGGTATACTACTTCACGTAATTCACGTAATTTTCCACTTTACCACTATCAGACTAGACCGGAGCTTTTGAATAGGGCTTTGAGGATAAAAAGACTAGCCGGAAAGCCATTCCCCTGCTTGCGACCGCTGGACCACTTGGAATGATGGAAAAGAGAGTACAGAGAGCATTCCATATGGGGCTTCCCATCGGGGCTACCATTTTCTCAGGCCCGATCGAGGTTCTCTTCTTTCCCGTTCATATGAAAAAGACCTGCAATGCTAATCTCGTTAGGCCACCCGAACCCATCGAACCGGAGTTAGATAGGTGAAAAGATAACAAGACAACACCTGCCTATATCGCTCCTGTCTAAGCGAGCGAGACTTTTTCCATTGATATTTCCATATCATGTAGCGAGACTCCACTTTAGATCCTGCGAGCTTAGTTTATGAATTTAGTTTATGAATAATGCAGCAATCGTAGGGTCGACAGTACCGGTGGGCTTTGAGCTACCAGAGCAAGGAGATAGAGCTTGAGCTTTTCCTTCATGGACCAAGGCGACTCTCGTTAGCTCTACTTGGGCTTAGTGCGATTCGAAACTGGGATTTTTTCTAGCCCGAAGAACGAACAAAGACAACAAGGAGCGACTGATAAGGAGCGGTTCAAGCTTTCTGGCCATTCCAACTGCCTCCATTATTCTACTTTTTAAGCGCCATAAGCAGCCAAGCATAGTGGTTCGCTCAAGCAATGGAGTTTGCGAAACTTCCGTTCCGGTAGTCCTTAACGCAAGGAAATAGTAAGATCAGACCCTCGAATTCGATTACACACAAGCTGCCAAGTAAGCTCTCGAAAGAGCTACCTCAGAATGAAAGCTACATCAATCCAAAGGAATTCAATCCGTTATATCTCCACCTCGTAAAGCCGTAACAGCATCGACTCATTAATGCGCCCTCAAGGGGCAGCCTATGGAACAAGGAAGAGGCTCGGCAGGAGACTCGCAACTAAGCACCTAATTGAATCTGGATTAAGCTACTTGTGCACCCGCAGTCGGTCTGGTGGTTTCGCCGTCTATGTATGACGTACATAGCACTAACTCGACCTTAGGGGGCAAGTAGGCCAGGCCTCTTAAGGTTACCTAGTTTGCTTAATCGCAATGATCATTAGAGCTCTCGATACCGGCTGGATCGGCGCACCTGTCACTCACACTAAGAAGAAATTGGAAACTTAGTTTCATCCATCACACGAAAGAAAAGATCAGACTCGGCACACGGGAAAAAGAGTTCGTTTACACTTCAATCACCACAAAGTGCTGGGGCCACTGGAATAGAAAACTCATAAGACCTAAAAATCATCACTCTGCTGCAGAAAAGAAAGGGAATCTATCTCCTACAGGTCTGCTGACGAGAGCGTCGATTGCTATTCGACGAAGGAACTTTGGATTTCTAGACACGGCAAAAACAATCAAAACTAGTGTCGTCTGCGCTGACTTATTGACAAGTTAAAGAAAGTCCAAATTAGCACAATCTTTTGGATATCCTAACGGGTAAACTCCAACCTCTCGCGGGCTGTGCCTGAGACCCCCTCTTAGTCTTAGGAGATCCCCTACGAACGGTCTGATAGAACCGGGAAAAAGAAAGTAGATTCAAAACTAGAAGACCAAGAACTTAACTGCTGGAGGAAGTCAAGCAAGCAGCAAATGACATAGATATAGATATAGGGTGGAATCTTGTAGGGAGGTGCAGATTCATTTCTGAATAGCAAAGAAGATCAATTGAATAAGAATAAGAGAGGAAAGCACGACTTCTTTCTTTCATGATGTAGTTGTCCTGCTTGAATCGATATTGGCTTAGATGTGATGCACCCAGAGAAAGATCATAAGGCTAAGGAGAATTGACACGAGTTTGAATAACTTCTTATCATGTTCAAAGCCGATTGCCCGCAGCTTTTGGGGGAAGAAAGACTAGTAGCACCACTTCTCAAGATAGAATGTCCCAAGTGAGTCGTAACAGGTAGTCTGAATCAAAGACTGCCCTTTGATCTCTGTTTTTACATTCCCCTACCCCTAGGGGTAGGGTGAGAAAAAGAAATGGAACTATCCAATCTCACTGTCAATGCAATTACATGATCTGTCAGCGCACATCCTTGCCAATCTACTTATGAGGAGGAGGTTTTTGAAGGGTCTCTTGATGCAGCTGAAAACTCTTTTTCTTCTCTTTCAAGACAGATGGCAGACTTGTCTCCCCTGCACTCTGGTGCTCCAGACGTAATCCACCAAATAAAAAAATTTTTGTGCTCTAGTATGGATGTGTTGGCTGATGACGCGTGCATAGCACCTTTCTAGGATCTGATCAATGCAGTCCTTTTGACAGAGCCGACTTCCCCAGCTTCCTCTAATAGTAGTTGAGAAGTCAACTACCTCTCTTAGACTATGGACGAGAGTCTAAAGCTTACTGTAAGTGCCTTTCCTACTGCCAATGAACTGTTTACTTCGCCTATACCAACTCTCCTTTCGTGGGTATCGTAAAGATTCTTGTCAAAAAAGAAATATGATGGAAAAGGTTTTTCAAAGGGTAAAACCCGGAAAGCTAGTGCTCGTGAATGGGCTCCTTACATGCAGATTATATTAGCTGTCCTTAGGCTTCCTCTTATTTCGATAAAATCCTCCCTTTATTTAATAACTCGTGCTTGATGCAATAAGCGCAAGGAGATTAAGCGTGTTTTTCCACAGATTGAAATTGTCTTGAATCGGCATACAGGCAAGTAGTAGATCTATCCTCCAAGCAGGTAATGAACTGGCCAGTGAAGAAGGCATCTTTTCCTTCCTAATACTTCTTTTGAAGGTTTCCGTCTTTTACTTGCTATTTATCTTGTCCGGTGACGTATTTCTATTTCTTTATCAGCAGGCTAAAGTCCCGAACTCCTGCTGTAAGACTCGGCTTCTTTTTCCGCCGAACGTAGGATGAAAAGAAGGGAAGATTAGAGATTGACCTCTCTCTTCCTGAGAGAAGAAGAACCAAAGGGCATCTTTTTGGACAAAAAAACCTTACAATGAAGAAATTCGCATTTTGGGTGAACTGGCTGGAGATATAGGTATCCCACCATAACTCATCCGAACGCTGCACGACGCTAGCCAGATCCCTAGGACGGGAGAGAAAGTTGAATAACAAACCATTGTACAGCAAAAAGGCTTCTTTGAGCCTGACCTCATCAACTGGATCAATTCGAATGCGAAATGGCAGTCTTGCAAGGGGGAAAAAAATCATTAAAACGTGCAGCAGGAGGTTCTTCATTTCCTCACATAGAAAGTTGTCATCCATGGCGGAGCACTCTAAGTGAGCGCGAGACGGTGTTTTTTTTGGAGGGGTGTGTTGCGAAGAAGGAGTGTAGTTCTGTACTGGCTTACTGATGGTGGCCGAGTCCTCCTCTTTGATCTTGAAAAAGATAGTTATGATTACGAAGCCGCTTCCTAAATAGGTGTTAAGGAGCATATCAGAGATGTGCATGTTCAAATCTGAAGGCAGGTTTGCATTACATCTTGATCTCTGAATCTTAACTTAATTTAGGGGTTCTTGATAGTGACTTTTTCACTCAAAAAATGGGCGCTTTTTCATTCAATAGCTCTTCTTCTCTTGAAAACGAAAATTCCACATTTCTGTCTCCAGAAAGTAACAAGTCAAAGGGACATCGGCGAACCATGGAAGGATACGATCCTGTGGCTTTCAAAGATGGGGTACTTCTCATGAGGTCAAGATCTATTCCTTTCATTGTTAGACAAGGAGCGAAGCTATGCCCTCTTGTGGGGCAAGTTATTGATTTTCTCCCCTTAGACTTTCATATACCATGAGCTTGGTTCCCCTTGGCCGGGCATAGAAGTCAACCATCCCTCTTTTTTCTCTTATCCAATGGTTGGTGATCAATTCAATCCCTTGTAAATAGAAAGGTGGACACACATCCGCCTCTTCAAACTGAACTACTTTTTTTTCTTGCCGGCAAGCGCTACGGCAACGCTTATGGCTGCAATCCAAACAGCAATGGCCCTCGCGGATTTCTCCTGCGGCTCATACATAACGTCAGTTATCTGGTCCCCCCTATCAACAGCTATCCCTTTGGCCGCCTCTACCCTATGATTTAATATATCTGTTTTTCCGCCTGCACCGCATTCGCTATGTGTTCTACGCCTTCTATGTTTAAAAAGAGGTTGATTACATCGGGTATCTTTCCCCACCCCGCATCCTAAAGCATGGAATGAGGGCGTAAGCTATGGCGGAAAGGTCTCCTCCGTTTATTCCTTTGTTTATGTTATGGCACTGCTCATCTGTGTCAGCTGCCACCATTGTAGTCCGGGCTTGTTTCTCTTTTGCACGAGTGCATTTCTGATTCTCGGGTACTTGAGAAGTTCCCTGTGTGTTGCCGCCATTTGCTGGTTTTTTGCAATCTCGTGGTTCATGTTTTATTTGTTGTTCTTTTTCTATTATGTATTGGTGCCCTACTCGTTCCGTAGATACCCGTATCTTTCCGCATGTAACATTTTCCCCTGTTTTTCGTTATTAGCTCTCGGCCGGTTCTCGTTTCCGGCCTTTTTTACGATGTTTAACTTCCGGTAAGGTTGCCTTTTCTGGCCAAAAAATTCTTTTTTGGGACGCCCATTTACTGCGGGCAGGTTATCTCTTAGCTATTCTTCTACTTTACGCTATTTCTTCGTGCGTGAGAGTATGCTTTCTTTTAAGGCTTATACATACATTATTTTTCTGCAAGCTGCGAGGGGGGGAATTGGGCAACCGGATTGAACTGATTAGGCAAAGCAAAAAAGAAGAAAATGCCATTGACATTGAATCAATAGTAAGTAAGAAAGCCAAATAGCCTATAGCCCATAGTTGGCTGCTTCTAGTGGACAACTAGGCTTTGAGGGAGGAAAGAGAGCATATTCATCTGACTCTAGATCTATAAATTTGCATTTCCATTCCCAGTGCAAATGATGGGCAATTGACTGTTTGCACGAGTAGGCTGTTAGAATGCCCTGTTTGTGGAAGGGGAAGGTTTTACATATCTATTATCTTGCCTCCTCTGTTTGTTTATCGCCGCGATTCCTTATCCCTATCCCTTTGTTGATGAATCCCATCTCTTCCTTTCATTTCTTCTCTCCTCAAACGAAAGGTCTTTCTTTGTTTAGTTCAAAGAGGGGTATTATGACCTGGTGGAAAAAGATCTTAAATGGCAATGGCTTTTGTTATATTTGTTATAAATGGAAATGTCGCTTTTTTAGCCTTCTCGGGCAGCTGCTATTTGAAATCCATTCCCGCTGCTGTCGTCAACGGTAGAACTCCTCGGGCATCCGTCCGCTTCTGGAGTTCAGGACTGAGTCTCGATCTCTCCGTTTGCTGTTCCTGCTGCCCCGGTGAAAGATCGAATAAATGGGCGATATCAGGCCGATGCCTCCCCTTCAATGTGCAAGATTGAAGTTCTGTATCAGCTTATTGATGTTGTTGAAGTAGCGGTTGAATTATCCATTTCCGTTTTGTCCATGGAAGTTGGGAGTTCAGGAAGCTCGCTCTCCCCTAATTGGGCCAAAGAGAGAAAGTTCTTTATTAGAGCAGTATCCCGGGCTACTCCCTAACAACTGGCTCAATGGCAATGCTTTGTGCACTTAGGCATTGGCTCAAGCCGCCCAGGGATGAAGTCGCTGGTCCTTTACTTTAGGGCCAGGGATGAAAGTGTCTGGTTTGATAGAAGCAGGCTTCCCTTGTTTGTTTTCTTTTTTTTTTTATTTCATTTAATGCCTATTGGTGTTCCAAAAGTCCCTTTTCGAAATCCCGGGGAGGATAGTTCAAATTGGATTGACGTATAGTGCGACTTGTCAGAGACATTGGGTCATTATGGGATTTCCCCGTTCTCTACCCCGATCGAGATATCCTCTGTTTCACCAAAGAAGGATTGATTAAATCATCCAAAATTTAGAGCGTGAAGTGGCAATTAGATCTATGCTTTGGAGGTATTCAGATTAATATTATCAATTAGAATAATTTATGGTTAGCTTGTTTGGACCAATAAAATGAAGTATCCGGGCTCCGCTTAGAAAAACCCAATTAGTACTATATCCATGATTACTATTTGTATCATATTATATTTATAAATTATAAATAGGAGTCATTTCTAACTGCTAATCATAATCAATCGAATAATTTGATAAATACGTCAAATATTTTGTGGAAGGCGTGAAATGAATTGAAAAAAAAAGGAAGTTGTAGCAAAAAGACGCGGTATTGGGGGCATTTGCCCTATATATGCAAATCAAAATCGGGCAGATCTTTACTCGGAGTAGAGCACAAACCTAAAAGAATTAAAGAAGCCCACTCAGGAACAAGAGAATGTTATCGTGATTTGAATTGGATCCCGATGAAAGAATACATCAATGAGAAGTTAGTTTGATAAGTTTAATGATGGTAAAAAAACCATCTTTCTTGAAAAATGGAGGAAAAACCCCTTCGTTATTCGTTAAATGGGATCTACATATTGATTCTTTTTTTTTTTCGCGATTTTTGATGAACCGTATGCATCAAAAGGTGCATGTACGGTTCCTAAGGGATAGAATTTGATCCTAATCAACCGACTTTATCGAGAAAGATTCCTTTTTTTAGGTCAAGATATTGCTAGTGAGATCTCGAATCAACTTATAGGTCTTATGGTATATCTCAGTACAGAAAGTGAGATCAAAGATTTTTATTTGTTTATCATGATCAAAAAGAAGGACAAAGACCAAAAGAGGGGAAGGTCGACCTTAAGCTCAAAACGAAAAGAACCGCGAGGGGCTAGAAAAGAGAGTACCACATGGCTATGTCTGTGGGACGACCTTCTATTTGGTCCCAGTAGAACAAGAAAGACGAAGATTGGAAAACATTAAGGAGTAGGTAGGCCTTAGCCTTCAAATCCACCTAGAAAGAAATACAAGAAGCTTCTATCATCGATTCCATTCCCATATGATTTTATGAAATGACATGCCTAAAACCATACTAAACTAAAAGGAAACTTTTCCCTCCATCCTTATATTTTTGTATGTAGTGAAAGGCCTTGCAATTGACATGAGAGTAAAGAACGAACGGAAGGCAGTAATAGACCTATTGGAGAAGGAAAGGAAGAGAGGTGAAGCCCAGGCCCTCAATCACAAAGACGGGGCGAAGGGCCTACTATGGATGAATCTCAGTTCCTATCTTGGCCATCATCATTGACGAAATTGAGTGATTCGGTCGGTATCGGTCAAGCACTCTTCGCTCTACTCGGTCACTGAGCGATAGGCAACTCGATATGAGGGAAATTCTTCTTCCAGCCCTTTTTCCGTTGAGAGAAGAACCACACTCAAACTCAAAGCTTTCTTTTCTGCGCTTAGAAAGCTGTCCGTCAAAGCTGTTCTTGGACTTCGATCAAAAAGGAAGTCTGCTCTCTCCTCTTTCATGTCCGAAGAATTCACTACTTGACTGACTTTGGGTTACAAACCTGATTCCATTGCCCGGGCAGAACGACCTTCTTCAACCAATTGCAAAAAGACAATAAAAGGGCGCAGGAAAGACTAAACCGAGGCATCTTCATAGTCAGAAGAGGGTTCCCCGCAATTCAGAGGGCTCAGCTCAGATCGAAGAAAAAAGCAAATAAGTCAGCCACCGAAAAGCTTTTTTGATTTGAGAGGGCAAAAAGGTTCGAAGGGCTTCGTTTCAAGACTATGCTATGGGAAGACTCTACTATTCCTAAAAGAAAGGACTAGCCCGGCAACATAGCAGCTTTTAGAGAAGGAAGAAAATCTTTCGACCTTCATGGGCTCTTAGATTTGAAGAGATGTTTTGTTAAAAGCTTTCCTTTCCAGCGGTGACTACTATCGAATCAAAGACTCCGAAAGAGGGCTATCAACATAGGTAGATTTCTTTTTCACTTATCACGCCATGCGGTTTGACCTGAAATGGAAACAAAGTATATTCTTTTTTACCTACTTGACGAAAGGTTTTTCTACACGCCCACCGTTACCGCAGGACGTTCTTTACTCAGTTAGAGCAACATCAAGAGAAGTAAGAGGACTGCGTTACAGTAACTCTAACTGTCCTATCCTAACCTAAGGCTCAAATCAGTGACCGAATGCTTCCCGTTAGGAGAAGCACCGCTTTTGTCTGTCAACTCGCCTCTTACTCTGCTCTGAGCTTGGTCCCTTTCCACCCGGTTTTGACGAACCTATGATTTGCGTGGGAAGCTCGACTAGGAAGGTTTAGGCGGCTTTCCTTGCTTCAATCCAAAAAAAACAACGAAGCTAGCTTAGCTATCCTCTCCTACCGTGTGTATTGGACAAAGAAGAAAGAACCCTCTCTAATGAAGAGTAGGACCGCATGAGACTCGATGGTAGTACCGGTGAACCAGTTCTAGCCAAGGATCGACGAAGACCGAAGAGAGCTAAAAGCAGGGTTGGAGCCTGGCAATGCAGCTCAATCTGAGTCTGATTCTTCAGAGTGTGTGATAAGAGTAACCCGAACCTTATGAAAGCGATAAGGACGAATCTGAGAATATGGGTTTCGGAGGGCAAGACTGACCCAACCCATAGGGGGGGCGTATCATTCCTTTCTTTAATTTAAAACTTCTTTCTTTCACTAGATGCTGAGCTACCTTCTTTTAGGCACGGAAAGCCTAAAGCATCTCTTTCTTCTGTTCACCGGAAATGCGGGTACGGGAGTAATTGAATCAGCAGGCTGTGAGCATCCTTTTCTTGGGTTGGGGAAGGGAGTTCGCGTTAGCTTTACTAACCTAGGAGAGGGCAAGAACCCGATAGAATAAGGAAATGAAGCTCTCTCAACTACCAGTGCAGGGGCAGGAGTGGAAGCTTAAGACAGAGATCTGGGATTCCCACTCTCTAGAGGTTCTAGTTGGGTTGGAGCTTTCCTCAGTACGACTAAGAAAGGGGATAACCAAGAGTGAAGAAGCTTGACTTGTCTGGCTTGCCTCTCGCTACCTTATACCTTCAATCGCTGGGGGCTTATCTTCTCAATGACGAAGCCTCGGAACAGAGGTTAGTAATAGGCTCGACCGAAGGGATCGGGTTACTCTTTCGCCCCGGATTGAGTCAATGCTTTCTTCCTGGAGCATCGATGGAATGCAGCGCAGTCGTCGACCTTTTCGAAACGTAGCTATGCGAAACCACAGAAGAAGAACTACGCTATTCACTACGCGCTATTGAAAAGAAGGTAAGGAGACGAAAATCACCTATATTGATCCTTTACTGCTTAGTCGAAATGAAAAAAGAAGATGATGAATTAAGTTAATATTCAAGCTCTTTGAAACGGTAAATATTCTCTCTTTTATCGGCGTAGAGCTTTCCCCGGGAGTGAATAACGCAGTAAAGCCAGTTAGTTCTTCTCAATTCTCTTCCTTTATCTATCTTCACTTATTCTATTTTTAGTTAGAAAGCCAGATCGGATTCATCAATAGAATAGCTTGGGTGAGTCTTTCCAACTTCCATGACCCTTAGGGCTGGCTACACTCCCTACCGCCCAGTCAATTCTCTGACTATCAGATAAAATAAAGCAAAGAAAGCAACAAGAGTGGAGAGAACAAGCTCTTCAAGCTCAGCTTCGGCAACAGCAACTCGAGAAAGCAATTCAGTTTGTGAGGAACCGGCCACTTCTTTATATACGTCACCATTTGACGATCTGTCTGTTCAGGCAGGTGCCACGGAATTGAGTACGGAATCAGAGATGGGGGACAGCAACGTCAAAGACTGAGGGAAATGAGTTCCGAGACTCATCTAAGTTCCCATCGGCCGTTTGCGGGATGGGGAAAATCAGAATAGAAGCTAAAAGCAACTGTCTCAATAGGCGCAAGGAGCGTTTACACTCGACAAGAGGTCTCAGAGCGACCCCTATGGTATGGTATGGCTAAGCTCCGTTCATAGCCGCACTGACGATCTGTCTTTAGTAGGTCGTCTATTCTTTCTTACCTCGGGATAGGAGTTCCTAGCCCCATTTAGTAGAGATCACCGGATCTTATTTCTTCTAAAAGAAGTTCTGAATCTTCCTGTTCCGGCCGGGGTCAGTTGAAGGCAAGAAAGGGCGAAGGACCAGAGGGATTAGGCTTCGTTCCTGCGTATTCCTTCCTTGCTCTTGGGTTCCTCCCCGCTCCACTTTTCTCTCCCCGTGCCCAATCCTGCCCAGCTAACCAGCGCACCTTCACCAACCCATGTGTCCCGTTTCGGGGAGTCAGTCCTTCGATGAGCCGGATAGAGGGATAGAGATCACGCGCTCCATCTATCTCCTGCCGAACCACTTCGCTAGTCAAAATGGGTCGCATTCAGATAGCTTTTGGCTACTCCCTCCACTTATGGCCCAGTTGTAACCTTTAACCCCCTCTCTCTTTTGACTTTCTAACAGAAAAAGCCTTTTTCCCAAACTCTTCCATCCACCACGCGCCTTGCCTTGTACGATGCGCTCTGGCATCCCCTTTGTCCAACAAGTAAGGTCCTCTTGGGACCCTTCTTGCAACGACCTCTGTGCCGCAAGGGGCCATAATAAGTCTTCTCTCAATCTTGAATATCAAGCAAAAAAAGAAATGCGAATTCTTAGCTGATCCTCGATTGACTGATCCAAGACGGAATGAAATCGATTGACTTGAAACAGTCTATCTACCGTCTATTGACTTCGTCCTGCGGGCATCTTCAAACGCGATCGATTCTTTTGGGCTTTTCTCACTCTTAATAGGTATTCTCGAGGCGAGGTCAATGAGATGCTCTAGTCAAGCTCCTCTGCTCACAGCACGACTCTTTGTTTCAATCCGTCTTGAATGGTCCTCTTTCCGCGGCATCATCCTAATATTATGCTTGGCACGGTCCTCTTGATTCAATCTCAAAGGTCTTCGCGCGGCCTCTCTTTTTGTGAGAACATCGAGACGTGAGGAGTGAATAAGCCAATGAGAAAGCTGAGAAGCCGAACCCGGGCAGGGTGTGCAAAGGATAGAATCCAGCCGGGGTCTGGAAGATTGCCCTCACCACTTCAGTTCTCATAGAAGGAGAAGCTGTGAGCTAATAAGAAGAAGGCTCGCAAATCTTTATCCCCTAGCCCTGCTCCCCCGATGCCTTCTCCCGAGAATGAGATTGGAGAGGGAAGGCCCCGCCTCGCTCCCCGAATAGACGGATCTAATGACGGAACTAAATGCCCTGTTGATAGATAACCCCTTGCGGCTACCTGTTGATTGAGATTTAAATAAAGGGATGGTAAATTTCCAATTAGATCGAGATTCTTCTTTCTTGTTATGGATAGAGGTTAGCTTTGCCAGCTGTAACCGATGCTACAAAGGTTGAAAACGGAGATTCCTTGATGCCGTTCGCTTGACGTGAGGTCATTCCTTTCAACTAGCCTATACCCATCATATGAGGAGCTTTGGATCAAACCTAGCCTTTCGCAAGGAAGCCTGTCTGTCTGTACACACCTTATGACTCGAGTGTACCAAAAGAGATCGGATCCAGATTCAATACTTCCGGGATTTAGGGGTTGTTCTTCGCTGAGAGCTTCTTCACTCAATTACCAAGATTCAATCGACTTTCTTTTTCCGTTAATAAAAGAGAGGAGGTATAGCACCAGCCCTCAAGCACTACACCAATAATTGACAAGCTGGATAAGCCGGGTAAACTTCTCCCTCTGCTGCTACTGGATATCGACCTAAGAGATACTAGACCAGGTATGAAAGGAAGGGCTTAGTCTCCGTAGATGGAATGAGAATACACAGGAGGTTAACTCAGTCCTATTATTAAAAGAAGTAGCGCCTTCGCTTACTCATTCCTCCGTATGGCTTGGGGGTCGGCTTGCCGGACTGACCGACTAGTAGTGAGAATACCTCCCCTCCACATCCTCCGCCTGCTGCTTAGGGGTTGCTGGTGACGGTGCCATCCTCAGAATCCTTCCTATTCGGCTTCTGGCTTCAGCCTCAGATTTGTGCTGCCTTTCGGCCTTCGCTTGCTTCAATGTTGCCATGAATACGCTTGTTGGTTGACTGATCCTTTGTTTGATATGATCCTACTATAGAAGACGTTTACTTTTGACCTTCCTGCATCCTTTCCTTCTCCCTTTGGAGATGTTTAAACTATTGATTGCCGTGTTCTACTTGGCTTACAGAGATGTTTTAAAGTGTTTTCTTCTTATAAGCAAATAACGGCTCACGCTTTTTCACTGGATGTGCTTTTGAACGGGTCAAAGAACTATGAAATTGTTTTCTTCTTTCTTCAATTCAAACTTCAAACCTCGTAAGCCTTTATTTACTATTCCACCCGGTAAAAGCCAACTTTACGATTTACTGCTTCCAGTCTTTGCAATCCGTAAGTCCTTACTTGAAGCCCTAGGTAAGGTTTAAGTCTTCCAAGTAAAGTAATGCAGAATGGAATGGTTGATGGACTTGCTTTCTCGCCTTTCCGCAGGAACCTCTGTCTCACTTATTGACCTCTAATATAATCTGAGGGTAGCCCAGTCAGCTTACTCGCACCTATAGTGGCAGCGCCTTATTCCACTACGTATCTGTCTGTCTGTTTAAAGAAAGAAATTGGTTAGTTAGATCACGCAAGAACTGGCGTACCAAGGGAGATCTTTCGATCACTTAGACCCAAGGCACGTCTTCATCAAGCTCTCGAACAAAGAAAATATGCACCAAAAGAGAAGTTTTTTATTGAGGGAGTTTAGGGTTTTCTGCTGGAGCCATGATTTCCGTCTCTGCAATGGTGATCCAATGCATGCGCGGGTATCGCGACCCCATCTGCCTATTGTCTTCTTTTTTGAGTTTCGCCTGACGTCTCGACTTTCGGAATTGGCCTGACTGGTCCTACGAAGCTTGTCTCACGCCCCAACGTAGCTAGGGTTTGTGTAGAAGTCGGTCTTCTCAAGGAAAACCTCCAAAATCGTGTTTGGATTGGATCTACTGTGTATGGATCACCAGCAAGAAATCGTTTCTTTTTGAATACCTAAGTTCTGCACGCATTGCAGACGACAAGGTCATGCCCGTTACGAATGCAAAGTGGCAAATAAGGAACCTGGTGTCAACCCGTCACCGAGAATGGCCTATGTTCCAAGAACCAATGCTACCATCAGAACCTACCACTGAAACGATGCCTGCTGCTGATAATGCGGCTCTTGTTCAAAATGCACCTGCTGGTGTGGCTGAAGCTGCAAATAATGCTCCGGTTTTTTCTTTTTATTTTCATGCTAATAACCAAAGCTTTTAAGTAAGTGAGGGCTGCTATCATACTAGCGAGGAGGACACGGGCTCACTCTCTGTTCAACAGATAAGGGAATCCTATTAGGGAAAACTTGCCTTATCTCACTGCTTTCACTGGCTAACCCTACATAGCTTTACCAGTAGAGAGAAGGAGCACCCTTACTTTGCTGTGATGAAACAACTTTCTTTACACTTGATGGCTTGGAATACGATTATACGTCTAGATGGGGGCATTTCAGGTCTTTTCTTTCACTCGAGACGATGATAATTTGCGTAATGCGTAAGAAAGATTCTATGATGAGCCCGAACCTTTCCTCGGACACCTTAAACTTAAAGTCAAGTCAGTTCCTCAACCCCGTCTGTGGCTGTTGGTTAATTGGTAGAGGAGCACGATCAAATAGATATCAAAAACTAATGCATTTTGATGGCTAATCTATCATTGAGGGGAGACTTTGAGTTCAGTTAGATCTTACTTAAAAGATCATTAGATCGGAGGTTGGAGTGTCACTTTCCCCGGAACTTTCTGTTAGGATGTTAGCTTCTCTTCCCCCTCATTCCTGCCTTCACTCGATTCCAACATCAACTGGTTCTTAAAGAAGGTGGTCTGACCTTACTCCAATTCCCCTAGGGTTAGGGGGTAGCTGCAACAACATAAGATGGATAAGCAGGGGTCTTAATGTCTTTCGAATGAATCCTCCTCCCTTTGGAACTCTATAGAACCTTCTGTCCCTTCGGGTAGCTACTCGGATAAGCAGCTTAGCTCATTAGCTCATATCAGATTTAGCTAGACGGGTTGGTTTGGAACATCAAGCAAGATCTACCAGCAAAAGGTAAGTATCCGAAGACGTGATCCAAGGTTCCATTCTCCGGGGGTGTAAGCCTTCTTTCTCAATATCCTCATCTGCCCTATCTCCTTTTCACTCTATTGAAGTGGAGCTAATTGAAGACTCACATGGATGAGGCTATACCTATATTCTATCTTAAATAAAATGGGAGACGGAACCAGTTACAAGTAAATACTTGTTTACTCCCTAAAGGGAGAATTCCAGTAGTACCGATCAACCTTTCTGTGAAATCCTTTCCGCCGGTACATCATAAATAAGAAAAGAAGAGAAGCTTCAGTTTCTTGCTTATCTATGGAATATCGCATTGTTACTGGCCTTTCTTTCAAATCCTTTCCCCTGGTCTTGCCTCTCGTAAGGGTGTTGATATCCTCGATTCGACGAATCTTGTCTTTCGCGTGTTGAAATTTTCCTGGTGTGAAAAGTGAGCCTGAACTGACTTGGAAGTCCGATGAGTTTGCGCGACGGTTAAGGTTTACCTTGCCTCGAGAGCTGGGGCACGTGGTTGGTGCCCCGTCCTGGTTCGATTGTTCAGCAGAGCGATCAAAAGCGCGCGCGTTGAGCTTCAGTGGAAAAGGTTGTATTAAAGTATAGAAAAAAGATGTTGATTCTCATACCCTATGTCTAAAGCTGGCAAGAAAGAAGAAAACTCTTTATCTGGCGGTCTCGTATACGTATAGTTGATCACCGCTGCCAGAACCCCAAAATATCATAAGAGAAGTGCGAAAGATCTCCCCTTCTTCTTCTATCGGACTTCATAGCTCTAGCTGTAGTGATGCTCGCCTTATCTTCACTTCATACCATAAGGTCTATCCCTATCTCTGAGGCGGGTGGAGCTATTCTATTGCTATTTGGCATCTGCTTTTCTAATCTAAATCGCAGCGCTGTCGACGTCTATGATATGATCCAAAACCTTCTACATACCGAAACCCCTTAAACCACCTTCTAGACTTTCGGCGGAAAAAGAAGCCGAGCCTTACAGCAGGAGTTCGGGACTTTCCTTTCGCCTGCAACAAATCGTAAAGTCGTCGCGCCGGGCCCCGGTGTCGAGCGAAGCATCAAGAAAGAATTTCAATTGGATGAGAAATCTGGTTCGATGGCTGTTCTCCACTAACCACAAGGATATAGGGACTCTCTATTTCATCTTCGGTGCCATTGCTGGAGTGATGGGCACATGCTTCTCAGTACTGATTCGTATGGAATTAGCACGACCCGGCGATCAAATTCTTGGTGGGAATCATCAACTTTATAATGTTTTAATAACGGCTCACGCTTTTTTAATGATCTTTTTTATGGTTATGCCGGCGATGATAGGTGGATTTGGTAATTGGTTTGTTCCGATTCTGATAGGTGCACCTGACATGGCATTTCCACGATTAAATAATATTTCATTCTGGTTGTTGCCACCAAGTCTCTTACTCTTATTAAGCTCAGCCTTAGTAGAAGTGGGTAGCGGCACTGGGTGGACGGTCTATCCGCCCTTAAGTGGTATTACCAGCCATTCTGGAGGAGCAGTTGATTTAGCAATTTTTAGTCTTCATCTATCTGGTGTTTCATCCATTTTAGGTTCTATCAATTTTATAACAACTATCTTCAACATGCGTGGACCTGGAATGACTATGCATAGATTACCCCTATTTGTGTGGTCCGTTCTAGTGACAGCATTCCTACTTTTATTATCACTTCCGGTACTGGCAGGGGCAATTACCATGTTATTAACCGATCGAAACTTTAATACAACCTTTTTTGATCCCGCTGGAGGGGGGGACCCCATCTTATACCAGCATCTCTTTTGGTTCTTCGGTCATCCAGAGGTGTATATTCTCATTCTGCCTGGATTCGGTATCATAAGTCATATTGTTTCTACTTTCTCTGGAAAACCGGTTTTCGGGTATCTAGGCATGGTTTATGCCATGATCAGTATAGGTGTTCTTGGATTTCTTGTTTGGGCTCATCATATGTTTACTGTGGGCTTAGACGTTGATACCCGTGCCTACTTCACCGCAGCTACCATGATCATAGCTGTCCCCACTGGAATCAAAATCTTTAGTTGGATCGCTACCATGTGGGGGGGTTCGATACAATACAAAACACCCATGCTATTTGCTGTAGGGTTCATCTTTTTGTTCACCATAGGAGGACTCACAGGAATAGTCCTGGCAAATTCTGGGCTAGACATTGCTCTACATGATACTTATTATGTGGTTGCACATTTCCATTATGTACTTTCTATGGGAGCCGTTTTTGCTTTATTTGCAGGATTTTACTATTGGGTGGGTAAAATCACAGGTCGGACATACCCTGAAACGTTAGGGAAAATCCATTTTTGGATCACTTTTTTCGGGGTGAATCTTACCTTCTTTCCTATGCATTTCTTAGGGCTTTCGGGTATGCCACGTCGCATTCCAGATTATCCAGATGCTTACGCTGGATGGAATGCCCTTAGCAGTTTTGGCTCTTATATATCCGTAGTTGGGATTTGTTGTTTCTTCGTGGTCGTAACAATCACTTTAAGCAGTGGAAATCAAAATAAATGTGCTCCAAGTCCTTGGGCTCTTGAACAGAATTCAACCACACTGGAATGGATGGTACAAAGTCCTCCAGCTTTTCATACTTTTGGGGAACTTCCAGCTATCAAGGAGACGAAAAGCTATGTGAAGTAAAAGAAGAAAAGGTCGACGACTGCTACTAAGAACCTAACAGAACTTTTTCGAAAAGAAAGCCATGGTCGAAGCGGTGCGCTCATTCTGCATTTTTTTCGTTCAAAAGGGCACGAGAAAAAAGCAGCTGGATGTAATAAAGGAAAAAGACTTGCTAAGCTTGGATGCAGCAAATGAGATAGATTGAATGAAAGCATTGGATCAGGGCATCCAATCACAGGCGAAAGGCCCATCTTATTATAAGAGTTTTCCCTCTCCCCGGGCCTAGTCTGACTCATCAAGCTGCAATGCAAAAGTTGTCCTTTAAGCATTCCATTAGTGTTCATTGTATCATTGGCCTGTAATGAAAAACGATTCTAGGAGAGAAGTTCGTTATCTACGTTTCTTATCATTAGATGAGACAGTTAGCCGGATGAGTTCCAAAGACAACAGCCGATTGTCCCCGCGAAGGCACGCGCCCTCACGCTTTCGAGCAGAATATCCATACCTTTCTTTTAGTAGTGAATGAGATGCTTGACAATAACGCAAAATTCAGACATAACATATAAGGTGTAACACAATGCCTTAAGTGTGGGAGGTCAGCACTCTCTTTTGTCTTTTTGCCCAATATCTCCTTCGGGAAGGAGCGAAACCTTGACTAACCTTTCCCTACCGAACATAAAAGTTTGCATTGGGAGCCCCTATCATTTTTTAAAGAAAAGCAGTTAGTTGTAACGAGGTCTCCCGAAATGATCGTGAGAGGCACGTACCCAGCTGGGGATTCGAACCCGACTCTTCCAGGGCTTCTTCATGTTATAAGATGACGGCAACCGCTACCACCACTCCGAAAGGGCAACCTCCTCTCTCTATAAGATATAAGAATTTGCTCGAATACGAGAACGTAAGCGCTAGGTAAGTCTAGTCATCAACTAGACGTTTGGGTATAGTCGCGTTAGCGCTTTTCTGATCGCTTTGAAGCTTTAGCTCTCGATTCGCTCGCCATAACAAGCTGAGCGTCATGGTCGAACACACACACCCTTACCTTAAGGTAAGGCACGGTTAGCCGGTCAAGAGACAAGACTGGAGGACAGTCACAGACTCGCGTTTAAGTCAGAGTCTCAGCGAACAAACACTCACTTAATCGAAAGCTAAATAAGAAACTTTGGAATGGTAACGAAGATCGAAATCCTTCCTTCCGGCAAGGTCGAACAGTTTGTAAGGCAGAAAGATCAGACTCAGTTCGAGATTCCTTACGAATTAGGGTAAATCAAGGACCCTTTCTTCCTAATCAAAAAGAAAGCCCTGTTCTAGCAAACTCTGTCTTAACAGATGATTCTTTAGATTCGGATGGAGATGCTTTTGAGGGGCTTTATTTAGCTGTATGTTACGAAGCGTAGGGTCTTAACTAGAGCGGTCCTCTCGGAAAGATGTTGACCCCGTCACCGATGCTCTTGGCTTTCGTGTGTCACTGATTTAGCTTCCGATTGGGTCAGTGTGAAGCATTGGGTTTCTGCCTTAAGCTCGCCTGTGACTGTCCTACTCTCCCAAGTCAGTTTCGAATCTGGATGACCTACTGTTTTGACTACGTTACAGCTGGATCGGTTAGTTCTGGGATGATTGATGCCTTCCATACATCAGCATTCTAGAAGTACAGCTTTTGTTGTGTGTGTTCTTTCCAACTGGAAAGACTTGGCTGGCTGGCTAGCCCCTTCTTTCCTTATCTAATTACATAGATAGAAAAGTCTTTCTTGCCGGAGAGTGATAATTGAGTAACGATTGATTCAAGCCCGTCACAAGGTGCCAGAGTAGACTTCTAAGCAAGATCGAGTATAGAGTGAGGAAAGCCTTAGTCTGAAAACACAAGAAGTAGGTAGCCGTTATCAGTCCACCGAAAGTGGTCAATCAGGCTTCGCACCTTCCCTTACTAAGCTTTCAGTCCTAATAGCGACTTCCTTGCCTTAATAAGCTCCCAGGAAAGCCTGCTTTAGAATATAAGATTTTTTTATTTCTGCCACTCAATCAGAAGTGTTATACTAATAGGTTGATGCTTTCGCTTAAGCAAATGGTGCCTTTTGGTCCCGTCTCCTTTTGGGCCCATTGGTAGCATAGGAGAACCCGACGTAACTAGAGAGTAGTTGTCGGCAAATCAAGTCGACGATCTTTCCTTTTCCCGGAGCGCCTTCCTTGACGCGTCTGCGTCTGGTGCCTCGGAGCCTGCGGTATAGAAACGGATCTGAATCAATATCGAATGCAACCTCTCCCGCCGTGGAACTGTTTCCGTTTTTCAATCGAGGTATATTGTAGTTTCCTCGGGTCGTCGCCGCCCCACCCCTTTTTGACCCATAATCAGGTTTTTACCATCCCAAGATAATAGAAGAGGCAAAAGAAGACCCATACCATAGCCATAGATAGGTAGGAAGGGACAAGATTGGAATAGAATCAAGTTGGCAAAGCAAAACCACTGCTGAATCTGGACTAAGCCCTCACTCCACGGCTCCTCAGGTAAAGAGAATAGGAACAGATAGGAGCACTTAGACTTGGTTGGAGGCCTGACCTATCTATAAAGAGGCTTGTAGCTTCACCAGAATCAGATGCATATGCCGTGGATCATCGGCTTTCAATTCCGGCGTTCCAGAGCAGAGTAGTAGTGATTGGCAAAAGAAGCCTCTAATCCCAATGACTTTAGGTCTCCCTAAAGCTTAGGTCAGGGTGGGCACCGGGCAGTAAGAATATTCACCGACCAGTGTTCATATTGGAATGGGCTCCGCCGGAGCTAGGAGAACAGCAGCTCTTCCGAAAAAGAATCTGACAGTTTCAAGTCCATGGGAATCTTCCTCCTGGGATGAATTGCCTTCAATCATCTATCGAATTGGAATTCCCTGTCGAAAAAGGGGAAGGAGGAAGAATTGCGTTCTAGTGTCCTATTTGTCTAATCTAATAATTATTATTAAATTCCCCCCATTCAATAATTCGTATTCGTAGCGTCCGATTCCATTCCTGACTAGCGGACAGAAAGAAAGCAAGAATTCTTACTGCTCTACGATTAACTCTTCCGTTTAAGGTCAGGAGGTACGAAGTGACTTTCCTCGTTAGGACAGCCAGAAGGGCAGAGCTCTATGTTCTATTGAAAGCTGTCTCAAAAGAGCGCATTCGATTCCTCCTCGTACATTTCTATTAGATGCTTGAATGTCGGAAATCAGATATGGCAGCATTTATTTGGGCCTTAACTTAATAAAGAAGGATGGCTAGTTACTTATATTTATTCATACCGGGAATTTTGTCCCACTTTTCTTTTTCCTTCTATTCGGATCTTTCCGGCGAATGTTGAGAATGGTCTGTTCATGAAACTTCGGGTACCTTTACTATCGAAAAATGATGTTCCCAGGAGCAAAACCATCTAAGCCAAGATCGTGAATTCCTTTCACTAGCAGCCTTAATGCCGACAAAACATCAACAGGATCGGAATCAGGGAAGGCGGATTCCATAGTTGCCTCACAGCCTGCCTATTCGAGAACATCTGCTCGTGGGATCTGACTAAGATGACATTTGATCTCGGCCTGGCCTAGCGCTTGAAAGCATTAATTTCCATAAGCCGTCAGGGCAAGAAGGTCCTTAACAACCGATTCCTATTCTTTATATGTCATGTCACTTCCTCGTCCATTAACAAGGCAAGAGCAAATGAAGTCACCGCGCTCTTTCCCTCTCACCAGTACTTATCTATAAGGGATGGGGCGGAACCGGTTCAAACCAACAGCCACTTTCCTTAATGGCTACCCGCTTTCGAGTGAACTCTTGGACTGGCTGAAAGGGAAAAGGGAAACTGTACAAGGCATTTTCCACTCGTTTACGAATTTTTAAGGAAAGGATTGTTGCACTCTCTTGCTTGAATGAATCGACATTTGTGGATGGTTGTTTCTTTGGGATTATTTTATCTATATTTAGAACTACTGGATCAACTACTCTGGCTTTTAGCCTTTTGAACCAGTGGAACCCTACCCTAAAGTCACTCGCCCGTTCAAACTCTTCTGTCCATCCCATCTAAAGCCTTTCATCAGTGAATCCGGGGACAGCCGCTGCTTTATTTAAACAGCTAAGATAAGGTCTAAGACCGTCTCTTTTTTTCCACATCCTCATTCCTCCTTATTTCAGGATACTTTTTCTAATGCTACGGAACCAGCTTTCCCAATCAATAAATTCAAATTAAGGGGGCGCTCCGGGGGTCAATTCCCTCGGTGCGATGGGGGAGTTTGTTCCTCTCCCTATGGCCCGGATCGTCTAAAATGAAGTACGATCACCTCTTAGGCACCGGTTAAAGCGCTTCATTTAAATGCTTTAATTTAATATGGTTAGGTTTACCTAAAGTGAGTCTCTTGGTTTGAGATGCTCACTACTTAGTAACAGCTGAGTGCCCTACTAGACACTCCTTCGTGGGGTGGCTGTGGTCGAGTCCGATGTTCTGTCACAGTGTGACTTATTTTATCGAGATCTCTGTTAATTTCTGGATCTCCTGATGAGGAATCGGTGGAGAGTCCAGCCCCAGCAATGTGGTTGTGATTCCCTATCGATCGCTTCCGAAAGGGGTGAAAGGCGACCTGAAAGGAAATTAGTTATGAGAACTTTATTTGATAAGTTACTTACTTTGACATCCATCCGGTGGCAGAGAGTATTGGAAGACTTTCGGGTGATGGTGACTATCTTGAAAAAGATGGGCCTCTCACCCTGGACGGCTATACTAAGGAAGTTTGCATAGCAGGCTACCTTTTCTGCAAGAAAGTTCGACATCTGGTTAAGGGATCAGGACTTCTCTTCACCGCCTTGTATTTGAAGCAATGTAGTTCATCGCTCCAAATATGGCCGTTGGAAGAAATCTCCTGAGCTCTTGCCAGTGCCGATCTCTCTCACTAGGTCCGGGTGCCCTCGCATAATCTCGTCCTTTCATTGGAGGATGGTTTATAAGAGGGATGATAAAGCCGATCTGTTGGTTAAGTTATACTTGTCTTTCTTCACACTTAGTAAATTGATTAAGCTGTGTCCAAAGATAAGTAAGAAGACTGAAAAGTCTATAACCCAACCGGATCCAGTTTTATTGGTATTATTAAGGAGAAAATACCTGATCTCGTCAACCGATACCTGCCCGGAGTCTCCACCATTCCCTTAAACCAAGGGATGAAGTGGGTTCCGACCTGGAAGTCATTACCAACATTCAAACAAATGAATGACCTGCTGAGACAGAACGCCAGAGAGCAAGGAATTGGTTTCCCTTTCAAGGGTAGTATCAAGTCTTGCTTTCCTGCCGTATTCTTTGAATTATCAGCTTATACTTTCCTCCTTGAGTTTATACACTCTCGGGGGGAGCAGTGGTCATCAGGTATTCTCTGGCCTGAGAGAACTAGGTTCGCATTGGACCGTCAGAATATCTCAGGATCTGATTTAGATCAGTTTGAGAAGACATGCGGTCCGCAGCTGCCTAGCTATCGAGACCTGAGGATACCTCCTATTACAGGAAGGCTGGGTTGTACTTTTGAGGGAGGGGGTAAAAGGCGGATTTTCGCCATTGGGAACTATATCAATCAACGGTTGTTGAAGCCAGTCCATGACTGGTTGATGGATGTCTTGAGGGGGGTGCCCATGGATGGATGGTACTTTCCAAGCTCCTCTTTATAGGTTGGCTGGCAAACAGGATTGTTATTCATTTGACCTAAAATCGGCTACCGATCGGTGGCCGATTTGATGGTTCTTTTAGATTATGCAATACCTGTTTGACCGGTCGTTTGCCTCCGCTGTTGTGAACTCGGCCCTCGCGTGCAACATTTTTTAAATACGCCCGGAGGGCTGTCATTTCCTTCATCGCGGGGCAGCCTCTTGGCTACTATTCATCCTGGCCCCTTTTCGCACTCTCTCACCACTTGTTGGTGTGCAGATCAGGTGCATCCAGGGATGAAGTTCGACTCCTATGCTGTGCTAGGGGATGATGTGGTCATCGCTGATTCCTCAGTGGCCAAGGTCTATGAGCGGGCTCTGGAGCAGTTTGGTGTAATGATCAGTTACCAAAAGTCTCTGATCTCTAACACTGGCTGCGCAGAGTTTGCAAAACAGTTCCGAGTCCACGCTCTAAGGAAGGACCTTAGTCCAATCTCGGCGAGAGCCTTGATGAATTTCTTCCACCCTTACGGTCTGATTAGTATCGGTCAACGCTACGGCTGTTGCCGATTTTCTACTCTAGCCCGTGTGTGGGGGGGCTGGTTTTCGGAC